ATTGAGAAAAAAAGTGATACTTAGTATTATTAGAATTAAGTCCCAGGCCTTATGCTTATGTCATGTCAATTGCGAAATATCTCGTTTGTTGTAACACTTCCTAAAAAACTATTCCATTGGACTAACAATGGGAAGAAAGAAGGCGAGTCGTTCTGCTAATTCCCCATTCTCCAATCAGTCCTTCCCATGGGTTAGTGTCCCACCAAATAATTGGAGGAGTGAAATCCTAATCTAATTCAAAAAAAGCAGTAAGTCCAAGGAAATAAACTAATAAAAAATATGTATTTTTTTTTTGGATTAAACAAAGGGATTCGCAAATAAAAGTGCTAACGCTACAACCAGTCCATAAATTGTTAAAGCTTCCATAAAAGCCAGACTAAGCAATAAAGTACCTCGTATTTTTCCCTCCGCCTCGGGCTGTCTCGCGATCCCTTCTACAGCTTGGCCCGCAGCAGTACCTTGACCAACCCCAGGTCCAATAGAAGCAAGCCCGACGGCCAACCCAGCAGCAATAACGGAAGCGGCAGAAATCAGTGGATTCATGATAAGTTCCTCACACCAAAATAAGTAAATAGTTAATGATACGATCAACCAATAAATTATGACTTAATTATTCCATCGCTAAGATCTATACAGTCGAAGGAAATAAGAACTCGGAATTGAAGTAATAATATTATTATTGAATCATCAGAACGGCTTCGATATTTCTTTTTTAGTTTTTATTCACAGAATTTTTTTGAATCCATAACATTCTTTTTTAATTTTTCGTTTTTTCTTATTTTCTTGATTGAATCTCTTTATTCAATAGTCACTTTATTTTATTCATTTAATATTCAATTCACAACTACAAAGGAAATGGAGGGGATTCCATTGGAATTCCTATCTAAATTCACAGTAATAGAGCCGCTTAGATATTACATATATAACTAATTAATATCTAATATTACATATACATGTGTTTCTTGGATAACGTAAATCAACCATTCATATCTTACATTCAATCGGATTATAGAATCATTCTTCGAAACATTCACAAGAGTTGTCTTATACTAATTAGAGTACATACATCTAGTTCGGCCCCCCCTAACCAATCCATTTTTTTTTTATAAATTTGAATTTAGTTTTTTGTAAATCTTTATTTTTTCTTTTTTTACTCGCCGACGCAGGTACAATCAATCTACATGGACAAATTCGTTAGATCGAATCGTTGCATCGAAATAGAAGTATTTGATTGATCTAAGTTCAGGTAATTTATTATTTATTAAAATTCTCTTTTGGTCAACCGTTTAATTGGATGAAATCAACTTGAATGGGAATTTTTCTATATAACAATAGCATCTTTTTTAAAATAGCACACTATAATACTATAAGTATTACAATCCTAATTATTATTCAGATTATGATTACTAATATCTAATAATATTGGATATTGGAATTAAATGAACAAAACAATATAAAGATAGTATTCATTGGGAGGGGGATAAATAGACCGAACTGGAATTTTAGGAAAAAGATCTTTTCGATCTCTTTCCTTTTTTTTACTTCCCCTTTTGTTTGTTGCAATTCCCTAATACCGCTAATATCTTATTTTTGACTATTACTTCTATACTTTATATAGTTTATATTTATATAATTTATCTATTTATTTTTATATATTATGCTCCTTAAGCGGATTACCTTGATACGCACATATATTGCGTAAGGCTTAAACTAAAAAAAGACTATTTCGAAAACTAGTCAATGATGACCCTCCATGGATTCGCCTATATAAGCCGCAGCTAAAGTTGCAAAAATAAGAGCTTGAATACCGCTTGTAAATAATCCAAGTAACATGACGGGTATAGGAACCACTGAAGGTACTAAAGAAACAAGAACAAGAACTACTAATTCATCAGCTAATATATTTCCGAAAAGTCGAAAACTAAGTGATAGGGGTTTTGTGAAATCTTCTAAAATATTAATGGGTAAAAGGATTGGAGTTGGTTGAATGTATTTACCAAAATAACCTAATCCTTTTTTACTAAGACCCGCATAGAAATATGCTACTGACGTGAGTAAAGCTAAAGCAACAGTAGTATTTATATCATTTGTAGGCGCGGCTAATTCCCCATGAGGTAACTGTATGATTTTCCAAGGTAAAAGAGCACCCGACCAATTCGAAACAAAAATAAATAGAAACAAAGTTCCAATAAAGGGAACCCATGGACCGTATTCTTCGCCAATCTGAGTTTTGCTCACATCTCGAATGAATTCAAGAACATATTCGAAGAAATTCTGACTGTCAGTAGGAATGGTTTGTGGATTACGAACAGCTATAATGGCTGAACCTAATAAGATAGCAATTACAACCCAAGAAGTAATAATTACTTGGGCATGGACTTGAAAACCTCCTATTTTCCAATAGAAATGTTGGCCGACTTCCACACCGGATATATCGTATAAGCCTTTTAGTGTGTTGATATAACATAATAGAACATTCATATTGCCCTCTGAAAAAAATAGAACTTTAAAAAGAATTATTTTGATTCAACCTTCTCTTTTTTCGACTTGCCTAGTTGACTTATATATATTTGTATACCAATTAATTACATAATATCCCTAGTTACTTGTATCTCTTTTAGGAATCATAACCGATTTCATAAATCTATGGAGTTCCCAAAAGAATTTTTTTATTTTATTATTCATTATTAATATGAATCAAGGATTTCGTATATAACTAGAACGACCCTCACAAATTGCAAATACTAATTTGTTAAGAATTAATCGGATTGAAGCTATCGCGTCATCATTTGCTGGGATCGAAATATCAGCGAGATCTGGGTCACAATTTGTATCGATTAAACAAATCGTTGGAATTCCCAAAATCATACATTCTCGAAGAGCCATATATTCTTCTTGCTGATCAACGATTATTACAATATCGGGTAATCCAGTCATATATTTGATCCCGCCCAGATATGTTTGCAAGTGAGATAATTGTCTCTTCAACATAGCTGAATCTCTTTTCGGAAGACGATTGAGTCTCCCCATCTTTTGTTCCGTTCTCAAGTCCCTGAACTTATGAAGTATCGTTTCCGTAGTATACCAATTCGTTAACATACCGCCTAGCCATTTTTTATTAACATAATGACAACGGGCCCTTATTGCAGCCCGTGCTACTGAATCGGCTGCTTTATTTTTGGTACCAACAATTAAGAATTGCTTTCCCCTACTTGCTGTATCAAAAACTAAATCACAAGCTTCTGATAAAAAACGGGCAGTTCTAATAAGATTTATAATATGAATACCTTTACGCTTTGAAGAGATATAAGGTTCCATTCTAGGATTCCATTTACTAGTACCATGACCAAAATGAACTCCTGCTTCCATCATTTCTTCCAAATGGATGTTCCAATATCTTCTTGTCATTTATTTATCCACACCTCCTTTCCTTTTATTAAAAAAAAGAGAGACGGGGTGCCCTGAAATAGAAATAAATAATTGTTCCGATGGAACCTTCGTTTCTACCTCTAACGGATATTGGCCATTGATACACGATTCAAACCATTAATATTAATTTCTTTCTATTCTATTTGTTATTTTATTATCTTTATTACTATATACCAAATAAAAATAAAAAAAAAAAAATGACCGCAAATACAAATAGCTAAAAAGAAAGGGGGTGAATCCGCTCTTAGGAATCATTCAACCCTCGAAATGATTGTCTCAGTGTATCGTGTAAATTCCTTGAAATGAAAAAATCAAATAATTCTCTGTGGTGGAACAAAATATCTCGCATTTCTGCCTCGAATAGTTTATTGTTTTTGGTTTCCAAAGGAATGTTGGTATGTTGCCTTGAACGTTGCACTAATCCGTTGAATCCCGTACCAACGGGTATCATCCCCCCTAGAACAACGTTCTCTTTCAGACCTTTCAACCAATCGATACGACCCCGGAGAGCGGCTTTTGCTAAAACTCGAGCAGTTTCTTGAAAACTTGCTTCGGATATAAAACTTTGAGTATTTAGAGATGCTTTCGTTATTCCCAATAAGATAGCTCGGTAACAGATCGCTTCTTCCAAAGCGCGCCCTGTTCGTTCCGCCCGCAACAATTCAATCAGTTCTCCGGGTGAAAAAACATTAGACATTCCCTCTTCTGAAACCAACACTTTTGATGTTATTTGACGCACAATAATTTCTATATGTCGATTATGAATCTGCACCCCCTGAGATCTATAAACTTTTTGGATCTTATTAACCAAAGAGATACGCCCTTGCACTATAGTTAGCTCAGCACCAATCAAGAATCTCCAAGGAATTCCAATAATTTTTGTTATACCCTTGTTCCAACCCTCCATTCTCTTTTCTAGGTTCATCGATATTGAATCAATCGAACGCACTTCTAACACTTGTTCCACTTTTGGAAGACCTTGCGTTATATCCCTAGATCTCGATTTTTCATATATAAATGTAACTAATGTATCTCCTTTGTAAAGGATTTCTCCATAATGGCCATGAACGGTTGCTCCCGGAGTGGCCAAATAAGCTTTAGCTGATCTTATTACTACAGAGTCAATTTGAACAATTAGAACTTGACCCGATTTTAAGTGCGGTCCGTTTTTGGATATACATAAATTTTCACAAATAAACTGCCCAAGGCTAATTATTCTAGACGCTTCTTCACAATAATTATGATGGAGAAAATTCCAATTCAAATTGAATGGATTCAAAACGATGTTACCGCGCGGATCGGGATTATTATAAATAGAAACCCTACCATTTTCATCCATTAAATAATATTTAAGCACTTGAAAAGTCTGTTTGAAATTGTCAAGTTGTAAATAGTTAGTTACCGAGATCTGATTATAAGTTATTAAATGGTAAAATGAATAAAAATGCGCAATTTGAGGGGTTCTTCCTAATCCTAAAGGTCCCAAGGAATTCCTAATTGGAATTAGACTATCTCTTTTCATTGATTCTTTTTTTATTACATCATTGTAATATTTTACATCGTTGAATGGA